AAGTCGTTCAAATAATAATTGGAAGGTTCATTATTTTTGTTTAGGGTGTCAGTTTTAGGACTTTGGTGTAGTTTATGCTCTCCTGGAATCGAACTGTTGTAACTAGACAGTTCTATCCTCTAGCTAGGGATAGAACTCAAAAAAATGTTTTCATTTTTAATGAATTATTTCTCATTTATATGATTTCATCAATTTGAAACAAAAAATGCATTTTATCAATGAACACAAAATAAAGCCTATATTTGGATTTGGATTTGGATTACTCAAAATTTACACATTATTCATACATAATATTTTATTCATACATAATATTCCAGTAGTTTCAACAATTCCTTAATTTTAACTAAAGATCTTATATCCGCCCTTCTATAGATATAGAGAAAAAATAAAACCTTTTATTATTGTAATTGTGACAAATAGGTTGATGGGGAAAATAAGACTCCCCACCCCTAAAATGAGAAAATATACTCAAAAGAAAGGTAAAACCTTGTATCTTGTCTTTATTATTTTTTCAAAAGTATTATTTTTAGTAAACAGAAGAATTCTTATTCCACATATCACAAGAGCGAAGCGAGTTCCATTTCATATTGATTAGCCGAAAACAATAGGTAATGGAAATTTTGTATTTTATATTAAAAATTTCATAATGAGATGAGCCAATTTTTCGAGTAAAATCAATTCATATTATTCCAATGTTTTATGACTTATTTGGTTTGGGTTTGCCGCACAAAAAAACTTTTTGAATTCCCGGTAGAAAGAGATTTCCCTAATGACAAAGCTTTTAACGCTGCCCAATATCCCTTCCTTTTCCAAATATTTTTACGAATACGCTTTTTTGAGATAGAAGTACGTTTTTTTGGAACTGCCATTAAAAAATAAAGAGGTTGCTCGTTGTTCTAGTTGGATGTGAAAGACATCTATTGTTCAAAACGAATCGTTCTTTACTATGCATTATGCATTACCCATTTATTCTCTAGATAATATTCTCTTCATAAAAAAGAAATATAGATATGTGAAAGATATGTGAAAATCGCATAAAATATTACTAGAAATAGAAAAAAGAAAAAGAATATGATATGTGATTTTGTTTTATGGGTTTGTTTTTCTATTCCATACAATATTCGTACGAAAGAATAATTTGTATTGATTGGTACCTTTATTTCTCGTTCTTTATCATGCAAATCTATATCGATAGAATCCGCTGTGCCATAGAAATCAAATTAGTTGAACTTACTATTAATAAAATAAAGAATCCAAAAGACCCCCATTTCTATCTCTGTCGATTTTTGTCGTTCGACATTTAATTTACATGGAAGAAACTACATCGAAAGATTTAAGAACCAAACTTTGGCCTAATGAAAAACTTTTATCTTTTTTTATATCTATAAATATTAACGGGTCAAACTCGAGGAAAGAATACGCCTAAATGAAATTTTCAAATAAATGAAATTTTCCAATTCGACTGAGACTAGTAATTAATCTGTTAAAAAATACATGGTTAAATCTTAGAAATTTTTTATTTTATTCATTTTACCCCTTTCTATAAACTATAAATTTTCTATAAACTATAAATAAAAAATCAAGTTCATTTTATCATTTTATATAAAGTATCGGATTTTATAGCATTTTCTATTTTATAGAAATGTTTTTTATTGAAATGGAAAACAATCAAGCAATTCCATAATGAACTAGTTAATTATTTGGAATAAACTAACTAAAATAGTGAGTTCTTATTTCATTAGGCCAAATTATTGACCTTACTTAATCCTATGATTCATATCAGAATCAAGTACTGTTTTTCGTGTAATTTTTGATCCTTGCTCTACGAATCTAAATTATTGTCATAATAATTTAGATTTTCATTTTTGGTATCTTCATAAATATCTTAGTTACTAACTAAGTATTCACTTTTTATGAGTAACTTGGTCATATCATTTGACCAATTATAACTTCTTGATTTGAATATTTGAAGTCTTTTGGAAAGACGCAGAATAAATAAGAATAGACAATTAGAAAATTCTATTTTAGTTAGTGCATCTCTTGGTTTTTTTTATTGACTCCTTTTGAAATTTAAAAGGGGTAAGATCCGGTAAATCGGAAATAATTAATTAAGAATAAAAAACTTTTATTTTTTTATGGAACAGACATATCAATATGCGTGGATAATACCTTTCCTTCCACTTCCAGTTCCTATGTTAATAGGAGTGGGACTTCTTCTTTTTCCGACGGCAACAAAAAATCTTCGCCGTATGTGGGCTTTTCAGAGTGTTTTATTGTTAAGTATAGTCATGATTTTTTCGATCAATTTGTCTATTCAGCAAATAAATAGCAGTTCTATCTATCAACATGTATGGTCTTGGATCATCAATAATGATTTTTCTTTAGAATTCGGATACTTGATCGATCCACTTACTTCTATTATGTCAATATTAATCACTACTGTTGGAATTATGGTTCTTGTTTATAGTGATAATTATATGTCTCATGATCAAGGATATTT